ATATTTCCGCAAGTCAATTAGATGCGAAATCAAAAAATTTACTTTTTTTCGTAGTTGCGCAAGGGGTTTTGTTTTTTGTTGTAAGCCCTCCTTTTTTTTAAGGAATTGCTTAGTCGTCTAGTAACAAGTAATAGTAGTCGATAGTATTAGATATAGATAAAAAAAAAGAGCAAAGAATAAAATAAAAAAATTCTACTAATCAATATTTGTGAGGCGGCCTTTCTTGTATTCTTGTATTAGATCCAAAGGGTTTTTCTTGACCTAACTACAAAGATGATGAATCGATTTCTTTTTCGTTTTTACTCTTGGCCTGCCGCTCTATTTTTGTGAATACTGTTTAGAATGATTGATGAATCAAAAAGTTTCAATTGAACTTATTATTTCAATTGGTATTTTTGCTTATCCCCGTCTCGTTTAAAAATTGAAACTTAGGTAAGTGCTTTATAAACATATGTATAAAAAGAACATATTTCATTTAGCCCCTTCATGCCTACTATAACTAGTTATTTCGGTTTTTTACTAGCGGCTTTAACTATAACCTCAGCTTTATTTATTGGTCTGAGTAAGATACGACTTATTTGAAAATTAATTGAATGAACGAACAATTCATAAAAACAAAGCTTTCTGTCCTATTCCATATATTCTATAATATTCTATAGTTCCTTACCGTGTTAATTATCACTTATTAATTATTGATATTTATGGGCAATAGAGATTAATATTTAGGGATAGATATTACCTTTCTTTTTCTCCTTTCAAATAAATTGAAATGATTGAAGTTTTTCTATTTGGAATCGTCTTAGGTCTAATTCCTATTACTTTGGCTGGATTATTCGTAACCGCATATTTACAATACAGACGTGGTGATCAGTTGGACCTTTGATTAATTACCATCTCTTTTTTTGACTGACCCCTTTCTTTAATTCTTTAATTTTATATCTTTAATTCTTTAATTTTATAATAATTTTATAATTTTAATTTAATCCAAGGAGGTCAAATTCGAATTGCTGTTCAATTTTTTTTTCAGTTCGGTGTAATTTTATAAGAGCGGAATCGCGCTCTGTAGGATTTGAACCTACGACATTGGGTTTTGGAGACCCACGTTCTACCGAACTGAACTAAGAGCGCTTTCTTATCATAATAAATAAGACTGTAAAAAAGAGGATTCTTTTATTTTATAACCCCAATACATCGCGCACACCTATACTATCATATATCATATATAATATGAGAAAATGATAGATTATGTATGCTTAATTTTAATCAATCTAAAACTACTCCCTCGTTACTGCTCAAAGGAGAAGTAATAGGTAGGGATGACAGGATTTGAACCCGTGACATTTTGTACCCAAAACAAACGCGCTACCAAGCTGCGCTACATCCCTTTCAATTGGCCTACAATGTCATTGTAGAGAATCCCTGTCTTGTTTTCCACACCCTTATTTCATCTATTGATATACAAAAATTATCTTTCCGTTTCCTCTTTTTGGTCTCATATCATATAACAACCATATAATGAATAGTAAATGAATATTTTTGGCGGGAATTCTCAGGCGGAAAGGGACCTATTTTGCTGTTTTAAGAAATGGAAAATCTTATCTATCGAATCATTGTACATTTAAATTTGAACTTTGAATTAGGAATTCCGGGTACAAATATACAAATACAAGTGGTCTTTAACCACACATACATGTGATTATATATGTATTACCTTAATGTAATACGATAAAGAAGGAGGATTTTAAATGCGAGATCTAAAAACATATCTTTCCGTAGCACCGGTACTAAGTACTCTCTGGTTCGGTTCTTTAGCGGGTTTATTGATAGAGATCAATCGTTTCTTCCCGGATGCGTTAACATTCCCTTTTTTTTAATTCTAGTTATTGCCACGGGACGGGGCGAAAAAGATTAGATCGAGATACAATCAAATATCTGTGACTACTCTCTCGCCCCCTTTTATTTTTATTTTAGTTTTTTTTTAGAATTAGATAAAATAAATAAGGAAGGTAGAACGAAAAAAGTGGATTCAACCTCGCCGAAATTCGGGTTCAAGCTCCAATTAAATTACTAGTAGAGCGAAAAGAGAAATGTGGCCGGAACAACAGTATCCTACAAGATACTTAAAGAAAATACTGTACTGTTATTTGATTCTAAATAGAGTTAGAAATCGTTGTATTACTTATTCTTATTATTTACTATTACTATAAATCTATATTGATTTACTATATTGATTATTGATTGCAACGAAATCTTGAAAGATTTCGTTTTGAGTTAGCAACTTTTATTTATTTTTTTTTTCATTCCTTTCTTCTTCGCTTTTGATCGGAAAATAGAAAAGTTGGGTGAATTAAAAACTCAAAGGAGGTTCATGGCCAAGAGTAAAGATGTCCGAGTAACGATTATTTTGGAATGTACCAGTTGTGTTCGAAACGGCGTTAATGTTAATAAGGAATCAACGGGCATTTCCAGGTATATTACTCAAAAAAATCGACACAATACGCCTAGTCGATTGGAGTTGAAGAAATTCTGTCCCTATTGTTACAAACATACAATTCACGGGGAGATAAAAAAATAAACCTGCTCGTATATGTCACCCCTTCCCGAGAAGATGAAAATATGACAGAAAATTATGACATTAGGTTATAATATATTAAGTATATAATTAGTTATAGATATAACGCATATTTTATTTATATGCATATTATATATATTTTTTTTTTATTTATTATTAATTATAATTTATTATTAATTATATATATTTATTATTAATATTATTAATTATTATATTATTACATATCATATATTTTAATTTATATACATTTAAATAATAAATAAATAATAATAAAATAAACAAACCAAATCCTGTTTATTATATTCATTCTAAAATTTTACTATAATTTAATTTGAATTTTATACGATCAAAATAGGATTTTAGAAATAGAGATAGGATTCTTTTTAGAAATAAGGACTAAAGAAATCATGGATAAATCCAAGCGACTCTTTCTTAAATCCAAGCGATCTTTTCGTAGGCGTTTGCCCCCGATCCAATCGGGGGATCGAATTGATTATAGAAACATGAGTTTAATTAGTCGATTTATTAGTGAACAAGGAAAAATATTATCTAGGCGAGTAAATAGATTGACCTTAAAACAACAACGATTAATTACTATTGCTATAAAACAAGCTCGTATTTTATCTTCGTTACCCTTTCTTAATAATGAGAAACAATTTGAAAGAAGCGAGTCGACCGCTAGAACTACTGCTCTTAGAACCAGAAATAAATAGGCTTACCCCTTCAATTGATTCAAAATTATCAAACGTAGACTGATGCTTTATTCAAAAAATCTGATAATCAAAAGAAAAAAAATAAATAAAAGAATCAAATCTGGTTGGGGAAGAAAAAGAAATCTTTTTTTTTTATTGAGCGTCATTTTTTATCATATTAATTTCTACTCTACCTTCCCCGGGTTCATTCTCGAGGGAACCCTATTTCATTTAAAGCATTTCGTTGAATTCCTTCCGATATCCTTATTTTATAATCTCGTTGGAAATCATATAAAGACAATTCCTATTTGAGATAGCTATTTGTGCAAGTATTTTACGATTCAGAAGCAACTGTTTCTTGTACAGATTGTGTATTAATCTACTATAACTATAGGATACCCCCATTCCGCGAATTACTGCATTTATTCGAGTAATCCACAAACGACGAAAATCTCTTTTTTTCCTATCTCTATCCCGATGAGCCGAAACCAAAGCTCTTATTCTTTGTTGAGTAATAGTTCGAGTAAGTCTTGAATGAGCCCCTCGAAAGCTTGATGCAAATAAACTAATTTTTGTTCGACGTCTCCGTTTAATTCTGGTCATTGAATAAAAGAAATTTTGATGAATAACTAATTCTTTCTTTCAGTTATTCTTTTCTAGTCTATTAATAACAAAACGGATTCTTCCAATGTATAAAATAAAAATTCCAATGGCTTTTGCTACTATAACCGTCCCGACCACGATTTTTCCTTTTTTCTAGGCATTTCGCCTTGAAATAAGAAATTGTATTGATACTAGGTATCAAAAAAAGCATATTAACTAAAATAAAGGAGTAAATAGAAATGGATAAATAAATAGTGGGTTCCATCGTTTCTATGGTTACTTCTTAAACGGTGAGGCCCTCTCTATACACCGGAGCCCATTCCTTCATTTAATTGGTAACTTGTACAGTTCACACTCTTCGGCTCTACTCATAAATTTTCCAGTAATAGATCTTTCACAACGAGATCTATCTTATACAGTAACGGTATGTAAGTATGAGGATTAATTGGGTAGCTGACCCTGTTAGTCCGTTCTTTGCAAGAGTCGAAGCATAATCTTTTTGCTTTTGAAATAGGATTTTCCCCGCTTAATGGATAAGCATTTGCTACCAATGGGGAATTTTTTCTCATCTTAAATCCCAAGATTGGATTTGCGCCAACGGAAACCATAAATTTCATACACAATAGAAGGATATGGTAGATCTATCTTTTTTAGATAGTGAACGGAAGAACCCCATTCTATTCACTGGTACTGATCGTTGATACTGAAAAAATTATTTCTTTTTTCTCAGCCCATGATCTGAACAAGTCGCACATACACCCTAGTACATGTTCCTCGGCGCTGAGGACATCCCCCAAGAGCAGGGGATTTCGTGACATTTCTAATTGGCTGTCTTGCATTTCTAATAAGTTGTTTAATAGTTGGCATACTGAATCATATACATAATAGACTGGTTTAGATCGATCCTAACCAGATGATTCTGAATTACTTCTTTTAATTCTATTTAAATTAAAAGATTAATAAAATATTAGCCCCTTAGGCTTAAGTTAAGAAGGAAAGGAATAAGAGGGATTAAATCAATCTTAATTAAATTGTGGATTGGTGTTAAATCGTTGCTGTTTGTTATGTAACCGCTACATGATCCACAATTCCATGAGCTTGGGCTTCTGTTGCTGACATAAAAACATCTCTTTCCATGTCTTCGGATACAACCCATAGGGGCTTGCCCGTTCTTTGTACATAAACCCTTGTGAGGCTTTCGCGAAGTTTCAGTAGTTCTTCCGCTTCCAGGATAAATTCTCCCGTTTGTGCCTCATAAAAAGAACTAGCAGGTTGATGGATCATTACCCTGATGATATAACATAATAAAAGGTTCTTCTAACTCACATAATGAGGCGAGAAGAATAGCTAAAGAATAATAAGAAAAAGATAGAATTGAACAACCGTACAGGCATTTTTTGCGCATTGCATACGGCTTTACAATGGAATTCTCTTTTTTTTTCTTTCATCGAAAAAAGAAAAAGAGAAAATATAGAGTCTATTAGACCCGGATCAATAAATAATCCAATTACCACCCTTCTTTTTTTTTGGATAAAGTTAAAAAATACTATGATGGCTCCGTTGCTTTATATATTTATTATTTATTTCGTCTGTGATTCAGCAATCCCAAAGTTTCTTTTTTTTGAAAAAAAAAAAGAAAGAAAAAAATAGTCTTTTTTTTTCGTACTCTTTTATTTTTATATTTATAACATAAATATTGTTAATAGCCTCTGGTGTGAAAAGAAAAAAAGTTTGTGACGCTGAGATGGGCCCACGACAGCTAAGATAAAATTGGAAATCCCCTTTCTCTCATACTACTCTTTCGATACATAATCTAATATTTTGAAAAAAAAAGAAATAAAAAAAATTTCATATCGAATTCGAAGTGCCATGCTATTATTACTTACTAATTCATATTTCATATGGCGAAGGCATAGTCTTCCTTTTTCTTTCCATCAAATAAAAAAAACTCATTGGCGCCGAGCGTGAGGGAATGCTAGACGTTTGCTAATTTCTCCTCCGGCCAGGAGAAAAGATCCCATTGAAGCGGCCAATCCCATGCATATTGTATGCACATCTGGTTGCACAAATTGCATAGTATCATAAATAGCTACTCCGGGTATTACCCATCCGCCAGGAGAGTTTATAAACAAAAACAGATCTTTGGTATCATTCTCTATACTGAGGTATACCATAAGACCAATAAGTTGATTCGAGATCTCGCTATCAACCTCTTGGCCTAAAAAAAGTAATCTTTCTCGATAAAGTCGGTTGATTAGGATAAAATTGTATCCCTTAGTAGCCGTACAGGCACCTTTTGATGCATACGGTTCAACAAAAATTGCGAAAAAAAATCAATGTGTAGATTCCAGCCATCCTTCGTTTTTTCTAGTGGGCCTTTTCTAACTTCTAATTTCTCTAACTTATAATTTCTAATGAAGGGGCTTTTTCTTACATTTTTTAGCTTTTTCTTACATTTTTTAAATCAAATGAAATTCAAAATGAAATTAAAGAAAGATGAGTTTTGGCCCGTTTTCCTATAATATAGAAATATAGAAAAAATTCGCTAAACTTATCGCACAAACTTTTCATTGATCTATTTTTTTTTTCATTGGAATTCAATCCAAATCACGATGTCATTTTCTTGTTCCTGAATGGGTTTCATAAATTTTTTATTCAATTTTTTTTTAGGTTTATGCTCTACTCCGAGGAAAAATCTGCCCGATTTTGATTTGCGCATATAGGACAAATGACCTAATACCACGTCTTTTTGCTATGATTTCATTTACTTTTTTATTTTAATTTAATTCCTTTTTCTTTCACGTTTTCCGCCAAATATTCAACGTATTTCTCATATTATTCGATTGATTAACAGTTTGAAATCGCTCTTATTTCTATTTATAATTTTCTAATTTTAAAATAAAAAAGATTTATGATTATGATATAGGTGGTAATCATAAATATATTACCAATTGGGTTTTTTCTAAACGGAGCCTGGATGCTTCATTTTATCGGTCCAACCAAGCCAACCATAAATCATTCTAATTGAAAATATTAATCTGGATACCCCCCCAAAAAAATGAAATGGATCTCTAATTGCACTTCATTAGACTTCACGCTACAAATTTTTGATAATTCAATCAATCTTTTTTTGGCGAAACAGAGGATATCTCGATCGGGCGAGAGAACGGGGGAATCCCATATGACCCAATATATTTGACAAGTCGCACTATACGTCAACCCAAACTGCATCTTCCTCCCCGGGATTTCGAAAAGGAACTCTTGGAACACCAATAGGCATTAAAGGAAAGAAAAAGAATTAAATACTATATTTCACTTTGATGTGGAAGCGTAATAGTGGTCTTAATAATATTGGCCTTTATCATATTTTATACATAGATAGAATAAGGCCATAAAATAAAGAAAGACAGAATGAATGAAAGAGAATTCTTACCAATAGGTCCTTTGAATGATGAACAAAACAAATAGGGATGCGTTCATTCATAAAAAATAGGATCAACCCCCATTGCGTATTGATACTTATCGGGTATAGAATAGATCTGCTTCTCTTTTTTCTTCTGAGCCGAATTATTCCCTTATTACTAATGGAATAGAACAAATATTAATCCTTTCTCCGAAAGAATCACCGAAAAGGGGAGGTATTCCAATGCAATAAAGTTACATAGTGTCTATTTTTCGTTGATAAAGGGGTATTTCCATGGGTTTGCCTTGGTATCGTGTTCATACTGTCGTATTGAATGATCCCGGTCGCTTGCTTTCTGTTCATATAATGCATACGGCTCTGGTTGCTGGTTGGGCCGGTTCAATGGCTCTATATGAATTAGCCGTTTTTGACCCCTCCGATCCCGTTCTTGATCCAATGTGGAGACAAGGTATGTTCGTTATACCCTTCATGACTCGTTTAGGAATAACCAATTCATGGGGCGGTTGGAGTATTACAGGGGGGACTATAACAAATCCGGGTATTTGGAGTTACGAAGGTGTGGCCGGAGCACATATTGTGTTTTCTGGCTTGTGCTTCTTGGCAGCTATCTGGCATTGGGTATATTGGGATCTAGAAATTTTTTGTGATGAGCGCACAGGAAAACCTTCTTTGGATTTGCCCAAGATTTTTGGAATTCATTTATTTCTCTCAGGAGTGGCTTGCTTTGGCTTTGGCGCATTTCATGTAACAGGATTGTATGGTCCTGGAATATGGGTGTCCGACCCTTATGGACTAACTGGCAAGGTACAACCTGTAAATCCGGCGTGGGGCGTGGAAGGTTTTGATCCTTTTGTTCCAGGAGGAATAGCCTCTCATCATATTGCAGCGGGGACATTGGGCATATTAGCGGGCTTATTCCATCTTAGTGTCCGTCCGCCCCAACGTTTATATAAAGGATTACGTATGGGAAATATTGAAACCGTCCTTTCCAGTAGTATAGCTGCTGTCTTTTTTGCAGCTTTTGTTGTTGCCGGAACTATGTGGTATGGTTCAGCAACTACTCCCATCGAATTATTTGGTCCTACTCGTTATCAATGGGATCAAGGATACTTCCAGCAAGAAATATATCGAAGGGTTAGTGCTGGGTTAGCCGAAAATCAAAGTTTATCAGAAGCTTGGTCTAAAATTCCTGAAAAATTAGCTTTTTATGATTACATTGGCAATAATCCGGCAAAAGGAGGATTATTCAGAGCGGGTTCAATGGACAACGGGGATGGAATAGCTGTTGGGTGGTTAGGACACCCTATCTTTAGAGATAAAGAAGGGCGTGAACTTTTTGTACGCCGTATGCCTACTTTTTTTGAAACATTTCCGGTTGTTTTGGTAGACGGAGACGGAATTGTTAGAGCGGATGTCCCTTTTAGAAGGGCAGAATCAAAGTATAGTGTCGAACAGGTAGGTGTAACTGTTGAGTTCTATGGCGGCGAACTCAATGGGGTGAGTTATAGTGATCCTGCTACTGTGAAAAAATATGCTAGACGTGCTCAATTGGGTGAAATTTTTGAATTAGATCGTGCTACTTTGAAATCCGATGGTGTTTTTCGTAGCAGTCCGAGGGGTTGGTTTACTTTTGGGCATGCTTCGTTTGCTTTGCTTTTCTTTTTCGGACACATTTGGCATGGTGCTAGAACCCTGTTCAGAGATGTTTTTGCCGGTATTGATCCGGATTTGGATGCTCAAGTGGAATTTGGAGCATTCCAAAAACTTGGAGATCCAACTACAAGAAGACAAGTAGTCTGATGCAAGATTGCTTTCTTATTTTTCGCTTCTATTTTCTATTTGTGATTTGACATAGGCTGCTGGAAAAATCTTGATTAAAATCGCTGCCTTTTCCTTTTCTTTGATTCTTGTTCTTTCTTTATTTTAGTCGGGAGATGATTCCAAATAAACAGGTACGGAAGCTATAATTGTAAACCACGATCGAATTTATGGAAGCATTGGTTTATACATTCCTCTTAGTATCTACTCTAGGGATAATTTTTTTCGCTATCTTTTTTCGAGAACCGCCTAAAGTTCCAACTAAAAAATGAAATGATTTTTCATTATCTCAATTGAAGTAATGAGCCTCCCAATATTGGGAGGCTCATTACTTCAATCAGTCCCCGTGTTCTTCGAATGGATCTCTTAATTGTTGAGAGGGTTGCCCAAAGGCAGTATATAAGGCATACCCAGTAAAACTTACAAGTAAACCAGATATAGAGATGGCGACTAAGGTTGCTGTTTCCATTATTATATAATTTCAAGATCACAATGGATCTATGATAAGATCGTTTATTTACAGCGGAATGATATACAAAGTCAACAGATCTCACTGAATACAAAATAAGATTTATGGCTACACAAACCGGTGAGGGTAGTTCTAGATCTGGTCCAAGACGAACTGTTGTGGGGGATTTTTTGAAACCATTGAATTCAGAATATGGTAAGGTAGCCCCTGGATGGGGAACGACTCCTTTGATGGGTGTCGCAATGGCTTTATTTGCGATATTCTTATCTATTATTTTGGAGATTTATAATTCTTCCGTTTTACTGGATGGAATTTCACTGAATTAGATTCACAAGAACCACGAAGCCTCGCTTTTCAATACAAAAAGTGAAACTTTTAGTTCGCGGATTTTTTTAGCCCATTCTATTTCGGTAGTTCGACCG